AATGCAAAAAATCTCCCCAAGTAGGATTTGAACCTACGACCAATCGGTTAACAGCCGACCGCTCTACCACTGAGCTACTGAGGAATAACGGTAAATTCTATCTCATAGCATTACCAATATCAGACCGAAGTTTCCTTTATAACTCATGGAACTTCTTCATAATGGCTACGTTCCATGTCTGATTTCATAGGTAAATGAAAAGAGGCTCGTTTTCATTATATGAAATCCATATTATCATGAAAGAAAATAACATATATCATGAAAGAAAATAACATATATCATGAAAGAAAATAACATATATCATGAAAGAAAATAACATATATCATGAAAGAAAATAACATATATGAGATATTAACAACCCTGAAAGAAAATAACATATATGAGATATTAACAACCCTGAAAGAAAATAACATATATGAGATATTAACAACCCTGAAAGAAAATAACATATATCATGAAAGAAAATAACATATATGAGATATTAACAACCCTGAAAGAAAATAACATATATGAGATATTAACAACCCTGAAAGAAAATAACATATATGAGATATTAACAACCCTGAAAGAAAATAACATATATGAGATATTAACAACCCTGAAAGAAAATAACATATATGAGATATTAACAACCCTGAAAGAAAATAACATATATCATGAAAGAAAATAACATATATGAGATATTAACAACCCTGAAAGAAAATAACATATATGACATATTATCATGATAATATGTCATATATGAGATATTAACAACCCTGAAAGAAAATAACATATATGAGATATTAACAACCCTGAAAGAAAATAACATATATGACATATTATCATGAAAGAAAATAACATATATGACATATTATCATGAAAGAAAATAACATATATGAGATATTAACAACCCTGAAAGAAAATAACATATATGAAATAGTATGATGTCGACCCTATTATCATGAAAGAAAATAACATATATCATGAAAGAAAATAACATACATATATGAAATAGTATCATAACGCTTAACGCTTCAACCGGGTTATTCTATCCCACCTCTTAGAAAGAAAATAACATAAATAAAAATACACTTAATAAGATATATATATAACAATCTATAAATAGCATCTATTTCGTTATATAACAAAATCAGCTGTGTCTACAAACAAGGAAGCTATAAGTAATGTAACTAGGAATCTCAAACAAGGAAGCTATAAGTAATGTAACTAGGAATCTCATGGAGAGTTTGATCCTGGCTCAGGATGAACGCTGGCGGCATGCTTTACACATGCAAGTCGAACGGGAAATGGATAAGCGACTCTTTATTAAATCTATGATAGCACTCCATTTTGCCAATTCGGTAGTTTGGTTTTAGCTATGGTATGATTTATCATTTATGGACGTTGAGAAGATCCTTGCATCTAGCAACACCTAAGAATGACAGCAACATAAATAGAAGCAATATTTTCGTAGGAGTTTGTCCCTGACCAGATCCAATCGGGGGAGCGAATTGATATCGGGTTGATATTGAGGGGGAGCGAATTGATATATGATTTATCATTTATGGACGTTGAAAATATCCTTGCATCTAGCAGCACCTAATAAGCGACGTAAATAGAAGCAATCTTTTCGTAGGAGTTTGTCCCTGACCAGATCCAATCGGGGGAGCGAATTGATATCGGGCGAGCGAATTCATATCGGGGGAGCGAATTGATTATATTATAAAAGATATTAAAAAAAAAAAAACACATTATATTTATATTATAAAATATATTTAAAAAAAAAAAACACATTATTATATGGAGGGTCATTGTATGAGTTATCAACCGTTTCTAGTCCGTCGTTTAGTAGCTTTCCTAAAGTCAGCCATTGTGACAGGGATTTATTATGGATTCTTAAGCTCTTTTTCAAGAGCGCCGTCTTATCTCTTCCTTATTCGAGCCCGGGTTATGGACGAAGGGACCGAGACGGAAGTAGCCGCAACAACCGGCTTTATTACGGGACAGCTTATGATGTTCATATCGATCTATTATGCACCATTGCATTTGGCTTTGATTAGACCTCATACAATAACTGCCCTAAGTCTACCATATCTTTTCTTTCATTTCATATCGAAAAACGACAAACACTATTATTTTGATTCTTATTATTTGGATTCTGGATACAAGTTGGATTCCGGAGACAAGAATCCAAATTCAATAACTAAATTTCATATTTACAAAGTCTTCTTGAACAATCTTATTTTTCAATTAATAAACCCACTTCTGTTCCCAAGTTCAATCTTACTAAGAGTTAATAATATCTATCTCTTTCGCTCCAACAATAAAATTTTATTCTTAACAGGTAGTTTTCTTGGCTGGCTTTTGGGTCATATCTGTTTGATGAAAGGTATTGGATTTATATTATTACTTTGGGAAAAGAAAAAAAATTCGATCAAATCAAAATTAACTATGCGATTCGATAAGTACATTCTGTTACAATTCCGAAATTATGCGGGTCAAATTTTTGTTACGTTTTCCTTTGTTATGGTTGTCTACTATTTAGGCAGAAGACCGTTTCCGTATATTTATACTGATGAAATCGTAGAATTAGAATTACAAGACAAGCAAATGCCTGAAATCGATGTTCAAATCGATTCGGAAACGGAAGAAACTAAACAAGAACAAAACGACTCCAGCGAAGATGTTAATCTTGTTTCTTATCTTTTTCCGAAAAAAGATAAGACTTTGGACAACATTGAGGAAGATAATGAGGAAGATAATGAGCAAGATTCCAACATCTTGGCGTTGTTGGAAAAACCTCTTGTAACTACTCTTTTCGATTATAGAAGATGGCACAGACCGTTTCGATATATAAAAAACGATCACTTGGAAAGAGGCGTACGAGATGAAAATTCACAGTTTTTTTTTCAGATATGTAAAAGTGATGGAAAAGAACGAATATCTTTCACTTATCCACCTGATTTATCTAGTTTTCTGAAAATCATGGAAAAAAAAATGGATATCTTCACAGGAGATAAAATCTGCTATAATACTAATGAATTGTCTAATTCTTGGAGCTCCACTAATAAAGAAAAAAGAAAGAAACTAATCAATGAATTGATGGCGAGGGCCAAACTTTTGGATAGGAATAGGAATAGGAAATTTATTCCTGAGGATTTATTGGAAAACCGAATTAGATTGTCTAATGATAACAGGAAAAGAAAATATTTACCTAAAAGATATGATCCTTTCTTGAATGGACCTTTTCGTGGACAAAGCTTTTCACCATCAATTCAAAAGCCAAATTCCACAAGAAATTCCATTTTGATAAATAAGATTCATGGTCTCCTTCTTTCTAGTAATAGTAATTCTCCAGAATTTGAAGAATTTGAACAGAAAAGAGATCCATTTTTTTTCCGAAAATTATTATTAACTGAAATTGGTTTTTATTTTAACTTAATCAGTAAATTTTCGGAAAAATCCGTATCAAGTTTTCATTTTGACGGACTTTATTTATTTCCAGAACATGACCAAGTAAAAATTGATTCCGAAGAAAAAAAAAGAAAACAAAAATTCTTATTGGAGGCAATTCGAACGGATCGGAACAACCAAACCATTTTTAATAGAAAAAACGGCAGTGGAATAAAGGAAATTAATAAAGAAGTTCCTCGATGGTCATACATCTTAATCGACGAATTGGAGCAAGTGACGGAAAGACTAATAAAGGATGCTCAGATTCGTTCCGCAAAAGCCGAACGTATAGTAGTGTTTGACGGAAGTCCCAATTCCCTGAATTTCAATCTTGGTCCTAGAAATGACAATGAGGCTATTCCTCAAGAGGAACTAAATCACGAGTTTTATCTCCTAAATTTTTCACGGGAACCGGATAGTGACCGAGATATTATTAAGGGAGCTATGCGGCCTCTAAGACGTAAAACAGCGATTACGAAACTTTCTCAGGCAACTGCAAATCTTCATTCTCCTCTTTTTTTAGAGATGAGAGACCCATTCTTTTTTATTTTTGGTGATCTTTTCGATGATCTATCCCAATATTGGAAAGAGATGTCGAGGAAACCAGGGACTGACAATTCAGAATTTCTGGAGTTTCAGAAAGAGATCGAACACAAATACGAAGAGGACGCCAAAGACGAGGCTGAAATAAGACTTCGAAAAATAGAAGAAGACTGGGAAAGCATTCTATACGGGCTACAAATTCGAAGTTTTGTATTACTGACACAATCTTTTATTAGAAAATATCTTCTATTACCGTACTTGATAATAAGTAAAAATATCATTCGTATCCTCTTATTGCAAGATGCCGAGTGGATAGAAGATTTTAGGGATTGGAGGAGGGAAATTCATATTAAATGCACCTATCAGGGCATTCCAGTATCCCACAAAGAATTGCCAAAAAACTGGTTCCACGAGGGTCTTCAGATAAGGATCTTACACCCTTTTGTTCTGAAAGCTTGGCACAAATCTAAGGTACAATCGACTGAAAAAAAAAAAGAAAAATATCCGGAAAACAAAAATTTCTGCTTTTTAACAGGTTATGGAACATTAGTAGAATCATATCTGGATGAGGGTTTCCCAAGAGACCCACTTTCCATTTTTCGTCCCGTTTTAAAACAAATCAGCAAACAATTGAAAAAAGATTTGAAAAAGCGTTTTTTTTTAGGTCTAAAAATTTTAAATGAAAGAAAGGAAGAGTATCGAACAGACTTTCGAACTATGTTAAAAAAAATAGAAAACTGGAACATCAAAAGAATTCTTAAAATTATTTTTTTTAGGTTCAAAACAATAGATGAACTGAGTGAAAGCAAAAAAACTTCAACAATGAGTCAGAATAATTCAAAGATTGAGGTGATTGAGGTGATTGAGGAATCACCCGTTAGAATGGAATCTATTAATTGTCTAAATTCTTCATTCAGAGAAAAAAGGATAAAAGATCTGAATGTTCAAACAGAGACGATCATAAAACAAATAGAAACAATGACAGAAGAACAAAAAGAGGGGATTATCACTTCAGAGATCAATTTGAATTCGAACAAATATTCTTTGCAAATCTTACAAAGAAGATTTGTTCGATTAATACGTAAATCGTATTCTTTTTTCAAAAATTTCATAGAAGGGGTATACGTGGATATCTTGTTATGTATCAGTAGTATTACTAGGATCCATCGACAAGGTTTTGTTGATTTTCTTGAATCAACAGACAAAATACTAAATGTAAAAAAATCCATTAAAAAAAAAATGGAAGAAAGAATTGAAAATCAAAGTCTAATTCCATTTATGTCGATTATAGAAAAATCTGGGAATATTACGAATATGAATTCACAGAATTCTTGGGATGTATCTTCTTTGTCACAAGCATATGTCTTTTTTAAATTATCACAAATCCAAGTTAGTAATGGATATAAATTTAAATTAAGATCTATCTTTGAATCTCCTGGAAGATCTTTTTTTCTTAAGAAGGAAATAAAGGATTATTTTTGTAGAATCCAAGGAACATCTAATTTTTGTAGAATCCAAGGAACATCTAATTCCAAATTAAGACATAAGAAACGTCCCGATTCGTTAATGAAGCAATGGACAAATTGGTTAAAGCTTCATTATCAATATGATTTACCTGAGAACAGATGGTCGAGATTAGTCTCACAAAAATGGAGGAATAGAATCAATGAACATCGTGTGGCTCAAAATAAAGATTTAGTGGAATATGATTCATATGAACAAAATCCATTAATTCTTTCCAAAAAACAAGAACAAGAAGGAGAAGCAGACTTATTAGAAATGAAAAAAAAAATTAAAAAGCAATATAGATATGATCTTTTCGCCTATCAATATCTTAATTTTGCGGATAAGATAAAATCCTATATTTATGGATATAGATCACAGGAAGGAAACAAAGAATTTTTGGATATAATAGGCGATATCTCTATCCAAAATTATCTAGAAGAATATGATATTCTATATATGGAATATATGGAAAAAAAAAAAAATCTGGATCGAAAGTATTTCAATTGGATGGGAAAAAGGAAAAAGACTTCTATACCGATTCCGATTCCGATTCGGATTCCGGGATTTTGGTTTTTTGGAAAATTAACCAAATTTTATGATGCATATAAGAGGAATCCTTGGATCTTACCAATAAAATTATTGGTTTTGCCGCTTGATGGACAAGGTGAATTAAAGTTAGAAACGGAAGAATACGTGAGTCCAGTAGATGTAGATCTTAAATCTCGCTCATACTATCCTAACGGATCAGATTATAAATACAGGACCGATCTAAGGGGAGAACGGGATTTCTTACTATCAAAATATTTTGGGTTTTATTTGCACTGTGATATTTCCGACGCAGAAATAGGAATGGAGAATGTAAGCTTATTTTGTCTCCTTCTTAGAATGAACAATTTTCAAAATATTGTAATAACGTCGATTAAAAAGCTAGAGCTAGATATAGAAATCCTCGTAGATTCAATTACGAAGGATTTTTGTTATACAGAATGTAGAGACACGGAGGACTTAAAGGACAGCCTAATCTTTTTTATTGAACCTATTCGCTTGTCTAGAAAAAACCAGGAACAATCTATTATAGCTCAAACCGTAAGACTACCGTTGAATCATAAGAGGCGAAAAAATTGGGGTTGGACAAAAATCTGTCGTCTTGATCAAAGGGGACCAGTAATGAAAATTCCAGATTTGTCTGACAATCCTTTGTTTGCAAACAATCCTGCGTTTAGTCTTGAAAAATTTAGTCCTGAAAATACTAGACAAAGTCGTGTTGATGAAGATTACCCGCCTTTGTACAATCCTGTGGTTCGTCCTAAAACTAGGTTTGCAGACGATCCTCCTGAAAATGACAATTACCAGCCTGCTGAAAATACTAGCCAAAGTCGTGTTGATGAAAATGACCAGTCTTCGTTTGAAAACGAGCCTTATCTTACTGCTAACGAATATAACAATACTGTGTTTCATGATCGTCCGGGTGATGGCGGATATTCTCCTTTGTTTGGTAACAGGTATAATGAAGATTTTGATTCTCTTTTTAAAACTAAATATGACAATCCTATGTTTGGAAATGATGACAATTCTTCGTTCCGTGACAATGCTGTGGTTGTTCCTGATGAAATTAGACCTGATGAAATTAGACAAACTCCTCTTCCGAAACCGATATCTGACAGTGATTTGTTTGTTCCTGAACATATTTTGCCCTCTAAATGCCGTAGAATATTTAGAAGGTCAGATCTTTTAAATAAAGAAAAGAAAGATACTGTGCATAGAAAAACAATAACAGATCTTAATAGGGCAAAAAACAAACTAATGAATTTTAAAGCATTTCTTTGGCCAAATTATCGATTAGAAGATTTAACTTGTATGAACCGCTATTGGTTTAATACCCATAATGGAAGCCGTTTCAGTATATTAAGGCTACGTATGTTTCCTGGATGGAAAGATTAATTTAGAATCCACATTTCTCTTCTATTTATCATTATCATACTATTTTTTGTAACATATCTTATATGTGGATATATATATAAATAAATTAAAATATTTATTTATATATATATTCTATATATATATTAAATTAAAAAAAAATAAATGCCCACGCGCATTGTGCATATTCTATTCTAGGAATATGCACAATGCCCACGTGCATTGTGCATATTCCTAGAATAGAATTCACTTTGAAGATGCCTTGGTGGTGAAATGGTAGACACGCGAGACTCAAAATCTCGTGCTAAATAGCGTGGAGGTTCGAGTCCTCTTCAAGGCATAATATTGAGATCTCTTATGGAATAGGAATAAGTTCGCCAGCAGATCACGAAGTTTTGGTTATCTTATCTATCTAATGAATGGAGTGGAGAGTCCATTTTTCTGTACTTATTGGTCGTGAATATCTGAATAGGACAAACCATCCCGTGGATCTCTTTGTTTGTTTCAGAACAAAAAAGGTAGAGTTAGGCTCGGTATATTAGGGGATCCTTTCAATTGAAAGATCCCCATACCGACTTGAGATGACGAGAAAGAAAGTATCTATTTTATTCAGTTAAACCAATCATTCGTTATTGGAAAAGATAGTAACAAACATCTCCTCCGGGAAAAGCCATCTTTTTCTCAATAATGTCTTTGTCATTTGAGCCAATAGGGTTTCATTAGATAGGAACAGATTTGATAAATATTGATAACTCTCGGATAGAGTATTAGAACGAAACAATTCATTTGATAATGAACTATTGGTTCTAAACAGTCTCTGTCGATCAATCAACAACTCGAAATTCTGTTCTGGCATATTCTTCCTAAACCAGCGTTTATTTAGATATTTCCAATAAATTTTTTTTGTTTGGCAAGTCAAAAGTCTATTTGGCATCTCCTCAACCAATTCTCGATGTGAAAACACAGATACAAAAGGATCATCTTGAAATAGCAAAAAGAGTGGATCTGGGGGGTCCCAAATGAATTGGCTTATTCGAAAAACGCCTTGTTCTTTGAAAGATCTATTTTGTGTCTGGTACTCCACGGTTCCATCCTGCAAGAACTCTGAATCATTCTCTTGAAGCTCACCCTCTTCATCATAAATGATCTGCTTGTCCCAAAATGACCTTTCCCAATAGGGAAATCCGAATTCATTGGACCTTTCGATACAATTATCAAATAGAAATTCCCAAGGGCGCCACATTCTAGGAGCCCAAACTATGTGATTGAATAAATCCTCCTCTAGCGGGTCAAGGACTCCTTCCCCTTCTTCGAACCCCGATTCATATTTTTCATAGAGAAATCTATGATCAAGGATAGAACGAGATCCATTTCGAAGCATATTTATGGGATTCCTTGGTTCGGGCCTAAGAAGAAAGGTTACTCCCTCATTATTAAACGGACTTCCTGTCTGTGAGGATCCCAGCAGAGCACCTTCTACTTCTAATAGGCCATGAACTAGATCATAATCATTATAAAGGAGTCTATAAGAAGTTATACCCTCATTTTTTTCATTAGGTCCGGTTAGAGACCAAAGTTTTTGAGCGACGGATCCGGCAGAACAACTCAAAAGATAAAGAAGTATCGTTAATTTCTTCATGCTTGTTCCCAGTTCTAAATACCATTTGTACAAATCCGAATCCCCCCCGTTACATGATTTCTTCTTCATATAGATAGATATAGGATCTATGGAAAAATTACTTAGAAGTAGATTTTGTGAAACAGCCCTTCCTATCTGATAGAAAACTATACCATGATCCTGAACCGATCTTATATGAGATCTAAAATCCCAAGTTTGTCTATGAAGAGCGGATCTAATTATATTAGTGTCTATAATGGATTTTTGTTGTATAATACTAATCGATAGCGCCTCATTGGTAAGTGCTACAAGATCTCGTACATTCGAACCCAGAGTTATGGACCCACATCCATGAGTATCAAACATTTTCTTTTCCAAGTGAAAACCCCGCGTACGAGCAAGACTGAAAAAGTGCTTTCTTTGATGTGGAATAAGAAGCCTTCGTATTTTAATACAGCTATTTAATTTATTCGGAGCTATTAGACCGGGATCCACTTTTTGGGGAATATGAGTCGAAGCAATAACAAGAATATTTTTAGTAGAAGATTTTTCAGAATCCCTAGAAAGAGAGTTCACTAATAGACCTAGGGATAACTCATTCGACTCATCCCGATCCAGATCATGAATATTCGGAATCCAAATTATGCAAGGAGACATTGCTTTTGCTAATTCAAATTGAAGTGTGAGAAAAAATAGGTCGAGTTTTTCCATATCCTCACGTATCGGATCTTCCATACTTAGAAACTCCAAATGGCTATCATAGTTACGGTCAAGATAGTCATTATCATACCTATCCAAATTATAGCAACTATCCTCGTTCCTAGGTAAAAGACTGTAAATGGTACCCTCTCTATCATCAAAAAGATCATCGTCATCCTCATCATCAAAAATATCACTGATATCAAACCCTTTAGGATAGTTATCCAGGAACTTGTTTACAGATACTGTAATGAAAGGAACATAGGAGTTTGTCGCTAGATATTTGACCAAATAGGATCGTCCAGTTCCTATAGAACCTATCACTAAAATACCCCTAGGAGGGGATTGGGCTAAGCGGAGCGAAAAGGGTTTTCCATGAGATGGGAAATCAAAATGATTAGTCCCACACGGGGTTTCTGAATAAGTGATTGTCTGATAATGAGCGAGGAATATCCGTCTTTCTGCTAAGCAGGATGTATTGAATTCATAATTTAGTAGATACTTTTTATGAATGTCAATTAAATTTCGTAAGTAAATTGTTCCCGGTTGCTCAATCATTTGATAACCAGAGTTATTCTTTGATAAACGATCACTGGTAGTCAGACTCAATAAAATTTGATCAATCCTTTTTTCTGTCGTTAAGGTAGAGAACTGAACCATGAATTCCCTTTCTTTATCAGAAACGAAATCACTGTTCAAGATCCAGGATTCTATTTTATCATCAATCCAATCACTATTCACACTTTTTCTTTTTCTTATTAAAGTGTAGATTGCTTTACTTGTATGACTTAAATGTCTAGTATTTCTCAAAAACGCGATTCGATTGATGGGATTTGGTAGAATCCTTATGAGATCCATGATATTCAAATCTTCCTTCTTCGAACGTATGGATTTGACCCCATAAGTGGGACCACCACCCCTTGGCATGTTGCCAGCAGAAGCCGAACCTCGTCTTTCTTCTAGAAAATTTCCTAATTGTTCCAGAGCAACGAGAAACATATCCCTTAACCCGAAAGAATTCTGTTCTGATATAGGATACCTATCCAGAAGTTTTTCCAACTCAATCATGTATGATGGAATCATCAAAGATTTGACTTCTTCGAACTCTCTCTGTAACTCATTAGAGAATCGAGAAACAAACAAAAGATGTCTATGAACGAGATATCCGGTAACAAGAAGAAGGATAAGGATTAAAACGAAGAACTCCATCAGATGTGTCGATATCAATGGTGACTCATTTTCCAAAATATCTTCGCACACGTGCACAAGAAAATGATGTACCCACTCACTATACATCTCAATTATAGGATTCCGTGGTGAAAGACACAATTTTTCCCGAAGAATTCGCTTGGATCCATCCCTAATATCATGAAAAATGGATACAAATTGTTGAAATTTAGGACTCCTACGTAGTATCGACAATAGGTCTAATAAAGTATCTAAAAATATTAAATTTAGATATTCGTGTCCTGTCCGAGTAAATAACAATTGTATTATATATGGTTGGAATTGCTTCAATTTTGAGAGAGTTGAAAAAACACTCTTTCTTTGATAGTTTCTATACATCGGCCCTTTTTCAAAGCATTTTGTTAAACGAGGACTCTGTTTTTTCTTCTTTTCAAATAGTAAAGATTTCTCAGAATCTTTTGTTAAACGAGGACTCTGTTTTTTCTTCTTTTCAAATAGTAAAGATTTCTCAGAATCTTTTGTTAAACGAGGACTCTGTTTTTTCTTCTTTTCAAATAGTAAAGATTTCTCAGAATCTTTTGTTAAACGAGGACTCTGTTTTTTCTTCTTTTCAAATAGTAAAGATTTCTCAGAATCTTTTGTTAAACGAGGACTCTGTTTTTTCTTCTTTTCAAATAGTAAAGATTTCTCAGAATCTTTTGTTAAACGAGGACTCTGTTTTTTCTTCTTTTCAAATAGTAAAGATTTCTCAGAATCTTTGTTTAATTTTTTTAATACATCTTTGTTTAATACATCGAGGAATGGTTTAAACGTAAAATACAATTGTCCAAACGAAGAAGAATACGTAAACTCATAATTACGGGACCTTGGATTAACGAATCCAAGTCGATGTGCTTTAAAAAAAGCGGATAACAACGAACTTCTTTGAAATGGTTTCAGCGGATTACGCCAATTCTCTTGATCATGGGATATCATTGAGAAATCCATGTTATAATGTGCTTTTAAAAAAGCGGATAACAACGAACTTCTTTGAAATGGTTTCAGCGGATTACGCCAATTCTCTTGATCATGGGATATCATTGAGAAATCCATGTTATAAAAAGATTTGCTGTGCTTCTTCTTCTCTTCTTCTTTCTTTTTCTTCTTTCTAGTATGGAATGATATCAAATTTTGTCTCTTCTTGAACAAAAATGGTGATACTGTTCCTGATACTTTTGATTTTTTAGAAGTATAAAAGTCATCCAATAAGAAGGGTTTCCTTTTTTTCGAATGAACGATTTGAAGACCTATTGATTCTAACAACGGATTCCCGAGTGGATCATTTGGACGTTTCAATTCATACACGTGGATCTGGGACCTATGAACGGGAATATTACCGAAACTCACAAAGAAAAATGAAAATGAATTAGACAAAAAGGGAAGAAACTTGGACAAAAATGAAAGTGACTTATACAATGACTTATACAAAAAGGGAAGAAACTTAGACAAATCTTTTTTGTCAATAACCTCAGACCAATCAATCGAATATGCATTCATATGTAATTGATCAAACACTACTTGAAATCGATGGAACACTACTTGAAATCGATGGAACACTACTTGAAAACGACTATTCTGCTCAGAAATGAAATGGTCCAATTGTTCCTTGAAATTCTTACTCCCATTGGACCATTTGTATTTATATGTATTTGGATCCTTATTCATAGATCTCTCGGTTTGATAAATCAAAATAAGAGGCCATTTCTTCTGGTTTTTTTTCCCATTTGAGAAATGTTGGTTGATCGTGTATTTCCTTGTAGGTCTATTATTAAGAATATTTTTTCCTATTTGATACCTTTGAATTCCATATTCCGAGTTGCGATGGAATCGATTCCATAGGTTTTTTATGTATCCAGAAGTATTGGTTGGATAAAAAGATTCATTCTCTTCGTAAAAAAGAGGAGGTAGAACCAATAAAGATTTCTTTTTTGATTCTACCTTGAGGTTGACCTCAAGGATGAATTTTTCTTTGGGATCCAATGCGGAAGAATCAATAGAAAAAGAAAATCCCTTATGATACACTAGATCCGGTTTAGTTATTGATAGATTGAATAGATTTGCCATTTCTTGAAATCTCTCTTCTGATTCAAAATCATGGTGTAACAAGTATCCTGCCCTATTCCGGTCATGGGATAGATGAAATAACTCAAAAAGTCTATTTTTGTTCAAGAATGAATAGGGACTATAAAGCTCATCTTTCACAACTCCATCACATCCTGGATCGGATGAAATAGGATGAATTGAGACAGTATTAAGTAAATACATACTTATCTTGACTATATTGGCTATTTCTTTCTTTTCCGATTGCCTCAAAAGAACAAAAGAAACATCTTCTTCTTTCTTAAATAACCTATCGGTAGGATTCAAATCCAGCTGAAGTTCTGACCATTTATCATATAAAAAAGACCGGCCGTCTTTTCTAGGATTATCCATACAATCTTTGATTTCTTTTGGAAACAAATGATTATTCATCCGCGTATGATATTTCGAATCCTCATCCCTATCAGAGATCTTTTTTCTATACAGGAGCGGAACAGTCAACTTACTATACCAATTGATATTGAATGAATCTTTTGAGTCGTCCATTGTATTATTGCTGGGTCCAATGGAATTCATTGATATAGGAAGAAGCCCTGTCAAATAGATATTTTTTCTTTCGATCATCTTTCGATTGTGAATACGATAGATAAGGATCGCTACTACAAAAAATACTACATTCTTGATCGTAAAATATCGATTGCCTTTGCGTGAAAGTACGATACCCCAAATTCGGAAGTCTAAGAGTTTGATCAAACTCTCTTGGTGAAAAAAAAGGTTACTAAACGATACCGCTGAATTGAATTCAGTCCACGAATCCAAGAAATAGGGAGAATTCTTGCTCTCTCTAAATATCTCTCTCAATTCTAAAATCCAAAATTTGAACAAATGGTTCGTCATAGTAAAGCTCCTCACATTTTAAAATATTTGAAAAAATTATAAATTATTATTTTTTATTATATTCTATTTAGATTATTATATTCTATTTAGATTATTATATTCTATTTAGATTATTATATTCTATTTAGATTATTATATTCTATTTCGTTTTCATTTATATATAGATTATATTCTATTTAGATTATTATATTCTATTTAGATTATTATATTCTATTTAGATTATTATATTCTATTTAGATTATTATATTCTATTTCGTTTTCATTTATATATAGATTATATTCTATTTAGATTATTATATTCTATTTAGATTATTATATTCTATTTAGATTATTATATTCTATTTAGATTATTATATTCTATTTCGTTTTCATTTATATATAGATTATATTCTATTTAGATTATTATATTCTATTTAGATTATTATATTCTATTTAGATTATTATATTCTATTTCGTTTTCATTTATATATAGATTATATTCTATTTAGATTATTATATTCTATTTCGTTTTCATTTAGATTCGTTATATTTTGTTTTCATTGATTTATCCAAAAGATTTCACTTCAATTGATTTTTGATGAATTTTGGTTATTCATGAGGTACTAGGATTCCCACGAAGCATCCATGGCTGAATGGTTAAAGCGCCCAACTCATAATTGGCGAAGTCGTAGGTTCAATTCCTACTGGATGCACGCCAATAGAACCGTACCTCCCATAAAGTTGACTTTTGTTCAAGAATGAATCAATCCGAACTATTTGACCTAAATAACATAACGAATTTATTGCTTTCCATCATATGTAATTTCTTTACTTAAAACTAAACTAATTTCTGATCTGTAGCTGTAGTGGACCTATTAGCTTAGTATGATTTGCATCGAGACGAAGTTCTGACCATCTGTCAGAGAAAAAAAGACCGATTGGCTCTGTATCAATGGAATCTCATCATCCATACATAACGAATTGATGTGGTAAGTTCAAATTTAAATATATGAACAGTAAATAAAACTAGTATTCGTATCGAGACTAGAACTCATAGGGAATAAAATAGATTTATGAATGGAATAAAATATGCAATATTGACAGACAAAAGTATTAGGTTATCGGGAAAAAATCAATATACTTTTAATGTCGAATCAGGATCCACTAGGACAGAAATAAAACATTGGGTCGAACTCTTCTTTGGTGTCAAGGTAATAGCTATGAATAGTCATCGACTCCCAATAAAGGGTAGCAGAATGCGACCTATTATGGGACATAGACTGCATTACAAACGTATGATCATTACGCTTCAACCGGGTTATTCTATTCCATCTCTTAGAAAGAAAATAACTTAAATAAAAATACACTTAATAGCATGGCGATACATTTATACAAAACTTCTATCCCGAGCACCCGCAATGTAGCCGTAGACAGTCAAGTGAAATCCAATTCACGAAATCGTTTGATTTATGGACAGCATCATTGTGGTCAAGGCCGTAATGCCAGAGGAATCATTACCGCAGGGCATAGAGGGGGAGGTCATAAGCGTCTATACCGTAAAATTGATTTTCGACGGACTGGAAAAGACATATATGGTCGAATCGTAACTATCGAATACGACCCTAATAGAAATGCACACATTTGTCTCATACACTATGGGGATGGTGAGAAAAGATATATTTTACATCCCAGAGGGGCTATAATTGGAGATACCATTGTTTATGGTACAGAAGTTCCTATAAAAATCGGAAATGGCCTACCTTTGACCGATATGCCCTTAGGCACGGCCATACATAACATAGAAATAACACTTGGAAAGGGTGGACAATTAGCTAGAGCAGCTGGTGCTGTAGCGAAACTGATTGCAAAAGAGGGGAAATCGGCAACATTAAAATTACCTTCTGGAGAGGTTCGTTTGGTATCAAAAAACTGCTCCGCAACAGTAGGACAAGTAGGGAATGTTGGAGTAAACCAAAAAAGTTTGGGCAGAGCCGGAGCTAAACGTTGGTTAGGTAAGCGTCCTGTAGTAAGAGGGGTAGTTATGAACCCTGTAGACCATCCACATGGTGGTGGTGAAGGGAGGGCCCCGATTGGTAGAAAAAAACCCTCAACTCCTTGGGGTTATCCTGCACTTGGAAGAAGAAGTAGAAAAAAGAATAAATATAGTGATAATTTGATTCTTCGTCGCCGTAGTAAATAGTGTAGAGTAGAGAAAATAGAATTTTTTTCTTCGTCTTTACAAAAGAAAAGAGTGATTTACTATGACATTATATGGACATTATATGATTGGATTTTGTTTTTTAATATAAGAGAAAAAATTCACTTTTTTAGAAATTTTTAGAAATTATAAGAGGAATAATTAACTATGACACGTTCACGAAAAAAAAATCCTTTTGTAGCGAATCATTTATTAAAAAAAATAAATAAGCTTAACGCCAAAGGAGAAAAAGAAATAATAATAACTTGGTCCAGAACATCTACCATTATACCTAGAATGATTGGGCATACCATCGCTATCCATAATGGAAAAGAGCATTTACCTATTTATATAACAGATCGTATGGTAGGCCATAAGGTGGGAGAATTTTCACCTACTCTAAACTTCCGGGGGTATGCGAAAAATGATAATAAATCTCGTCGTTAACATTAATTTTAATGTAAATTGAGTATATTAATAGTCATTAATAAATAAATATTAATTAATAAACTCAATTCCTTTTTTCGTGAAAAGAAAATATAACCCTAGGAGAAAGAAGAACCAATACATAGAAGTATAAGCCTTTGGTCAAAAAATATTTGTGTCTATTCACAAGACAAAGCGCGAATCGTAATTCATAATCTTTATATTTTTAAATTTAAATATGATAATAGAAATTATGCTTTATGGGGTTGAGCATATTATTCTATTTTTTTTTTGAATTGCTTTATTCTGCAGGAGAAAATGCTAGTCACAATATATCTTTCAACGAACTAAGTCAATGAGTCATAAAGATATATAATTTATTAAAAAAAATATCTATATATAGATAGATAAAAAAGTAGACAAATAAGACGTATTATTTTATATAGAGTAGTGAGGAATTATGGGACAAAAAATGCATCCGCTTGGTTTCAGACTTGGTACAACTCAAAATCATGATTCTATTTGGTTTGCACAACCAAGAATTTATTCCGAGAATCTAAAAGAAGATAAAATAATACGAGATTGTATCCAGAATTATATACAAAAAACGTCTGGTGTCGAGGGAGTTGGACGAATAAAGATTAAAAAAACAATCGATAAGATTCAAGTCATAATCTATATGGTACTTCCAACGTTATTAACGGAGGAAGGTAAGCCTCCAAGAATCGAAGAATTACAGACTAATGTGCAAAAAAAAGTTAATTGTGTGACCCGAAAAATGAACATTACAATTACACGAATTCAAAATGCTTATAGCGACCCTAATATTCTTGCAGAATTTATAGCCGGACAATTCAAGAATAGAATTTCGTTTAGGAAAGCAATCAAAAAAGCTATTGAATTAGCTGACCAGGCAGGTACAAAAGGAGTTCAAGTACAAATTGCGGGACGTATCGACGGAAAAGAAATTGCACGTGTCGAATGGATTAGAGAAGGTAGGGTTCCTCTACAAACCATTCGAGCTAAAATTGATTATTGTTCCTATCCAGTTCGAACTATTTATGGGGTATTAGGAATCAAAGTTTGGGTATTTCTAAACAACGACTAATTGACTAATTTACTTTTTCTTATTTTTAGCGTTCCATCTTTTGATAAAAGAAAAAATGACGAATTGTTATTCCCAAAAAATAAATGACAAATTTTATAAGTTTTATAAGATTGAATAAAAAAAAAATTTGATTAATCATTTGATAGTGAAGGAGTTGCTATGCTTAGTGTGTGACTCGTTGGTTTTTTTTTAGAGTGGTTAAATTTCTACAAGAATTCGTAGAATTAATTACTAAAGAATTAATAACCTACTCATCGCTTACCATTATCTGGATATAAAGAACCGCGGAAAATCGAAAATCAAAATAAAGATCTATGTGGTGATATAATTATAGCAACTGAAATAAAAAAAATCTGATTATTAGTTGTAAAGCAATAAGAATATACAGATAAATGAAGGGGTGAAAGAAAGATAGAAAAAAGATATCAATGATATAGAATTCTACTATGTAAAGGTCTATGGGTCATTTCATAAAAGGTAGTGTAATAAAGCATCAATATTCTAAATTCATCCATATATGGATAATCTATTCCTAGAATAGACAAATCAAGAGCTGCGAATCAATAAAACTGAGAAGGTTGATTCCACAAAAAAGAATAAAATAAATAAGAAAATTTTATGAAAAAAAAAAATCTTATTAATATTAAAGAGGCTCCATTATAGAATTTAGACCTAACCATAAATCGAAAAGCGATGGGAACGAAGGAACCTGTGAATACCTAAGATTATATTCAATTTCATAATCTTACTGATTCATTAGATGGGATGGCGGACGGAACTAAGAATTCATTATTTTTTGAGGAGTTGTGGACTAACCCAACATTACATCTTAAATTTATAATGAAAGAGTAAATATTCGCCCGCGAAAATGTGGATTTTTTTGAATTTATAAATTTTTGCCAATATGATAAAAAAAGACAAATATGGATTCGTTAGAACCTTATATCAAAACAACATTATCTAGTTAGATATGGATAGCAAAAATGGTCTATAAGAATCCATATTTCGTTCTATGAAATGCTCAAAAATCCCGCGATTGTATTCTATTTTAATTTTAAATTAAATTTTTTTGGTTAAAGATTTTTGAATCGATTTATTCGCGAGGAGCCGTATGAGGTGAAAATCTCATGTACGGTTCTGTAATAGAGATGGAATTGAGAAATAACCATCAACTATAACCCCAAAAGAACCAGATTCCGTAAACAACATCGAGGAAGAATGAAAGGAAAAGCCTATCGAGGTAATAAAATTTCCTTCGGAAAATATGCTCTTCAGGCACTTGAGCCCGCTTGGATCACTTCTAGACAAATAGAAGCAGGGCGACGGGCAATGTCACGAAATGTTCGCCGAGGTGGGAAAATATGGGTACGCATATTTCCAGACAAACCTGTTACAGTAAGACCTACCGAAACACGTATGGGTTCGGGAAAAGGATCTCCCGAATATTGGGTAGCTGTCGTTAAACCCGGGAAAATACTTTATGAAATGGGAGGGGTCCCAGAAAATATAGCTAGAAAGGCTATTTCAATAGCGGCATCCAAAATGCCTATACGAACTCAATTCATTCTTTCAGAATAATCATTAGAACAAAATAGGTCTTTAGTATGAAAAAATGGTAATTGTTGGTTTCTTTTTTTTTTTTTTGAACACAGAATATTTTTTTTACTTCAACTTTTTGACTGAAAGATAAAAAAAAATGATATGATTCAACCTCAAACCTATTTAAATGTAGCCGATAATAGTGGAGCCCGCGAATTGATGTGTATTCGAATCATAGGAGCTAGTAATCGACGGTATGCTTATATTGGTGACATTGTTGTTGCTGTAATCAAAAAAGCAGTACCAAATTCATCTTTAGAAAGATCTGAAGTGATCAGGGCTGTAATTGTACGTACTTGTAAAGAACTAAAACGTAGTAATGGTATAATAATAAAGTATGATGATAATGCGGCGGTTCTCATTGATAAAGAAGGAAATCCAAAAGGAACTCGAATTTTTTCCGCAATAGCCCGAGAATTGAGACAGTTAAATTTCACTAAAATAGTTTCATTAGCACCCGAGGTATTATAATACGAGATCGTGATATATTATTTAGGACTGGAAGAAATAGGAAGGAAATTAAGATTATATCTTATAAATATCAAAAGTATACATATGGATAAGTTATTTAGAAATAGTAAGTCATTATATTAATAAATCTTTTTAAAACGAAATGAAGAATAATAATCGAATAATAAAATGAAGAATAATATATAGAATAATAATAGATCAAAAAAAGGAAAAGGAATGAAATCTATATATATATGGATAGATTCAGAATTCTATTTTTTTATATACTTTATACAAATAGAATTCTGAATTTGATATAAGATATATCTATCTAGTTTATAATTTTGTTTCTATCTTTTTTTAGTTTTAGAATATTCTAAACCCATAGATTTTATGGAATCAAAAAAAAAAAACAGGAGCACGTTTATTATATGGAAAGTAAGGAGCAATAATCTATCGTGGGTAAAGATACTATCGCTGATATGCTAACCTTGATACGCAATGCTGACATGAATACAAAAAGAACGGTTCAAATACCACTTACTAATATCACCAAAAACATTGCGAAAATACTTTTACGAGAGGGTTTTGTTGAAAACGTTAGAAAACATCGAGAAAGCAACAAATACTTTTTAGTTTTAACTCTACGGTATAGAAGAAATAGGAAAGAATCTTATAAAACTTTTTTAATTTTAAAAAGGATCAGTACACCTGGTCTACGAATCTATTCTAAGTATCAACAAATTCCGAGAGTTTTAGGAGGAATGGGGATTGTAATTCTTTCTACTTCTAGGGGTATAATGACAGATCGAGAGGCTCGATTACAAAGAATCGGCGGCGAAGTTTTATGTTATATATGGTAAATTTCCCGATATACGATTTCTATGAAAAAATTATATACATTATTATATTATAAATGGAGTAGAGACAAAATCTACTATCTACTTCTGATACCTTAGTGAATGTGTGAAGAGGATTTAACTAGAATAGAAATAAAAATTCATGAAGATTAAATTACTGAATAACTTCTGAGGGTATGTTCCGGGTTGCTTTAGAGAAATAGAATTTAAATAAGATTCTAGGCTATGTTTACAAAAAAATTGGACGTACTTAAATGTATACGACCGGTAAAGGAGAAAAAGGAAGTATAAGTCACTTAATTTAATTTTTTAACTTGAACATGTTTTTTAGGAGGCACAATTATAAGTTAAAAATGTAAGGAAAACCTATTTTCTTCCAATATATAGATTTTCTATAGATTTGGCATTACATTTTAGTTAAGGAGTTAAATTCAAAATATGAAAGTAGGAGCCTCTGTTCGTAAAATTTGTGATAAATGTCGATTGATCCGCAGGCGAGGTCGAATTATAGTAATTTGTTCCAACCCAAAACATAAACAAAGACAAGGATAATATTTTAACAAAATCAAAATAAGGGCTTTCTATTAAAAAGAAAGTACCAAATGTACAAATAAAAAAGGATATTAAAATTCAAATAAAAAATCTTATTAATATTCCATTTTCTTAAATAGTAAACAAAAAAATCTAAAAATTTAGATTCTATAATTAGAATTTAGTTGATAGTTATAAGTATTCGAATTATTGCTTGATTTCAAAAATTGTATTCTATATTAATCGAATTATAGAATAACTAGTTAGACAATCGTAAAGAATTCTTTTTTGATAGGAAATGGATATATCCATATATTTCAGACTTCTATTTTTTAAAAATAATAAAAATGGCAAAATCTATACCAAAAATTGGTTCACGTAAAAATGGACGTATTGGTTCGCGTAAACATCCTCGTAAAATACCAAAAGGAGTTATTTATGTTCAAGCTAGTTTCAACAATATCATTGTGACTGTTACAGATGTACGAGGTCGGGTGATTTCTTGGTCCTCTGCCGGTTCGTGTGGATTCAAGGGTAGCCGAAGGGGGACACCATTTGCCGCTCAAACCGCAGCAGCAAGTGCTATTGGAACAGTAGTAGATCAAGGCATGCAACGAGCAGAAGTCGTAATAAAAGGTCCCGGTCTAGGAAGAGATGCGGCATTAAGAGCTATTCGTAGAAGTGGTATACTCTTAAGATTTATACGGGATGTAACCCCTATGCCACATAATGGATGTAGGGCTCCTAAAAAAAGACGTGTGTAAAACTAAAGTAAAACTAAAAATAAACATTAAAGAAAGAGATTTCAAGAGAAATAAACAATTAAAGAAAGAGTTTCATAAAAATATATTACTATGATTCGAGAAAAAGTTAAAGTATCTACTCGGACACTACAATGGAAGTGTGTTGAATCAAGGGTAGACAGTAAGCGTCTTTATTATGGACGCTTTATTCTGTCTCCACTTAGGAAAGGTCAAGCAGATACAATAGGCATTGCAATGCGAAGAATTTTGCTCGGAGAAATAGAGGGAACATGTATCACACGTGCAAAATCTGAGAAAATACCACATGAATATTCTACCATAATAGGTATTCAAGAATCCATACATGAAATTTTAATGAATTTGAAAGAAATTGTATTGAAAAGTAATCTGTATGGAACTCGGGACGCATCTATTTGTTTCAAAGGTCCTGGATATGTAACTGCTCAAGACATCATTTTACCACCTTCGGTGGAAATCGTTGATAATACACAACATATAGCTAACCTAACAGAACCTATTAATTTGTGTATTGAATTACAAATTGAGAGGAAGCGTGGATATCGTATAAAAACACTAAACAACATTCAAGATGGAAGTTATACTATAGATGCAGTATTTATGCCTGTTAGAAATGCAAATCATAGTATTCATTCTTATGTGAATGGTAATGAGAAACAAGAGATACTCTGTCTCGAAATATGGAC